ATCCCATTGAATTTCATTCGGAGGAGGAGCCTTATAAAAATCGTATCGATTCTTATCAAAGAAAGACAGGATTAACCGAGGCTGTTCAAACAGGCATAGGGCAACTAGACGGTATTAACGTAGCAATTGCGGTTATGGATTTTCAGTTTATGGGGGGTAGTATGGGATCCGTCGTCGGGGAGAAAATTACCCGTTTGATTGAATACGCTACTAAAGAATTTCTACCTCTTATTATAGTGTGTGCTTCCGGAGGGGCACGCATGCAAGAAGGAAGTTTGAGCTTGATGCAAATGGCTAAAATATCTTCTGCTTTATATGATTATCAATCAAATAAAAAGTTATTCTATGTACCAATCCTTACATCTCCTACTACCGGTGGGGTGACAGCTAGTTTTGGTATGTTGGGGGATATCATTATTGCTGAACCCAATGCCTACATTGCCTTTGCGGGTAAAAGAGTAATTGAACAAACACTGAATAAAACAGTACCCGACGGTTCACAAGCGGCTGAGTATTTATTCCAGAAGGGCTTATTCGATCTAATCGTACCACGTAATCCTTTAAAAAGCGTTCTGAGCGAGTTATTTCAACTCCACACTTTCTTTCCTTTGAATCAAAATTAAAACATTAAGTTCAATTTTTTTGAGCAAACAAGTAATTAGTTTATCGGAATCCAAGTCAAAATTAGACGAATGGGGTTTTCTTTGTTGACATAAGATCTAATTGTATAAAGAATCAAAAGTCACAGAAAATCGAAAATCCGCCCCCTTTTCTATATTCCTTTTTCTATATTCCTTATTATTGATTTGATCAAGAAGCCTCTATTAACAAGATAAAAGATGAAATTCTTATAATTAGGCAAAAAAAATATCTTCTTCTCGTCATATATAATTAAACTCTAGAAAATATAGAATTTTTTATCTTTCTATATCTTACGATAATCCTATTTTGACTAAGAATCCCTACTGGATGGGATTCTAACAAACCCCTCAATTCAATATAAATAGAATCTAAATAAGTAGAATCTAATTCATTTTTGAATCTAATTCATTTTTATTCATTTTTAAGAAACTTTTTGCTTAATAAATGAAATTCGAAGACAAGAGCAAAAAATGAATAAAATAAGATATCATCCATATCCTTTCAAATCCTTCATGTAGAAAGTACATTATATACTCACTTAGATAGATACTTATATCTATAGATATTAAGTAATAATAATTTCAATTTAGAATTATCAAATTATAATAAGTAAGATAGATATATATTATATTATAAATTCTAAATAATAATAACAGGTACAAATAGTAAATCGAGGTACCCATTCTATGACAACTCTTAACTTTCCCTCTGTTTTGGTCCCTTTAGTAGGCCTAGTATTTCCGGCAATCGCAATGGCTTCTTTATTTCTTCATGTTCAAAAAAACAAGATTGTTTAGAGCCGATGGCACAAAATCTCATCTCTTTTTTTTTCAATTGACGTTTGTATCATAACACAGATATCCATTTAGCAAAATATGGTATAAATATGGTATAAGCGGCTTCCGCCGAAAAATTCTTATGTCTCCAGAAAATGCTATGTTCTAGCTATTTTCAAATAGACCCGAATCGGCGGATGGCTGAACTGTAACGTTGGTCTATCTATATGTATGTGGCTATCTTTAGTGAGATAATACGAAGGGTATGTTATTAGTTTAGATCTAACCAATTTAATGAATTACTCCTAAAGGTTCACATCAAACTAGTGCTAGTTGATGCGAGTTACTTCGGAAACAAACGGACTAAAGTCAAATTCATTTGGGGTATTCTCTCAATTCCAAAAAAGCAACGGGATCAAGTATGAGTTGTCGATCAGAACATATATGGATAGAACCTATAAAGGGGGCTCGAAAAACAAGTAATTTCTGCTGGGCTATTATCCTTTTTTTAGGTTCATTAGGATTCTTGTTGGTTGGAACCTCGAGTTATCTTGGTAGAAATTTGATATCTTTATTTCCGTCTCAGGAAATCGTTTTTTTTCCACAAGGAATTGTGATGTCTTTCTATGGGATCGCGGGTCTTTTTATTAGCTCCTATTTGTGGTGCACAATTTCGTGGAATGTAGGTAGTGGTTATGATCGATTTGATATAAAAGACGGAATAGTGTGTATCTTTCGTTGGGGATTTCCTGGAAAAAATCGTCGGGTCTTTCTCCGATTTCTTATAAAAGATATTCAATCCGTCAGAATAGAAGTTAAAGAGGGTATTTATGCTCGGCGTGTCCTTTATATGGATATCAGAGGCCAGGGAGCCATTCCATTGACTCGTACTGATGAGAATTTTACTCCGCGGGAAATGGAACAAAAAGCTGCTGAATTGGCCTATTTCTTGCGTGTACCAATTGAAGTATTTTAAGAAATGAGCCGATAAATGAATGCTTTCAGCAGGAGGGCAAAAACGCAAGAATCCTCTTTTTCTAGAACATAACTTAATTGAGGTTTCTTCAGAACATTCATTCGAGTCAAAGCAGACATATATGGAACAAGTATAAAAAAACTCTTTTGGGGATCTTTTATATGTATCGAAATATCCACAACTCAATAAAAAAATAATAATAAACAAATCGAAATATCTCATAATCAACCATTTCGAAATAAGGAATCCCCCCTTTTTCATTGTTGGAATTGAGACTTTAGATTCAGATAGAGCATATCTTGTCATTTTTTCGACGCTTCTTTTTGTGCTCCTTAATGACCAAAAAATTGGATCTCTTATAATGATAACTAGCCAATTTCTGTCGTTTTTTGCCACTCATTTTTCACAATATTTTTCAGAAAATTCCCTCAATTATTCTATCCCTGACTATTCATAGTAAGTTAAAATTTTTCGAAATATTAGAGATTTTTATATAATGATAGAAAAGGAGTTCTTTCGTATCAAAATCTGAATAATATTCATATTCATTATTTAAAGTGGTTTTCGGGGCATTCATCGAAAGGAGATATGTGCTTCAAATTTGACTATAGGGAAACAATATTTTTTGATTATCATTCGAATTTTTCGTCTATTTTTGTATTTTTTTCTAGATTCAAGGCCTAATTCAAGGCCTAACTACGAAATCACAAATAAAAAATAGTGAATAGATTCATAGGTTCGATAACTTGTAATAGAATTGATGCGTGAGAGAAATAAGAAATATTAGATTACATAGAGTTGACGAATGAGATGGGTTCATTAACAATTCACAGATGAAAAAATGGCAAAAAAGAAAGCATTCACTCCTCTTTTATATCTTGTATCTATCGTATTTTTGCCCTGGTGGATTTCTCTCTTATTTCAAAAAAGTCTGGAATCGTGGGTTACTAATTGGTGGAATACTAGGCAATCCGAAACTTTTTTGAATGATATTGAAGAAAAGAGTATTCTAGAAAAATTCATAGAATTAGAGGAACTCCTCTTCTTAGAGGAAATGATCAAGGAATACTCGGAGACACATCTACAAAACCTTCGTATAGGAATTCACAAAGAAACAATCCAATTAATCAAGATACAAAACGAGGGTCGTATTCATACGATTTTGCACTTCTCGACAAATATAATCTGTTTCATTATTCTAAGTGGTTATTCTATTTTGGGTAATAAAGAACTTGTTATTCTTAACTCTTGGGCCCAGGAATTCCTATATAACTTAAGTGACACAATAAAAGCTTTTTCTCTTCTTTTATTAACTGATTTATGTATCGGATTTCATTCGCCCCATGGTTGGGAATTGATGATTGGCTTTGTCTACAAGGATTTTGGATTTGTTCATAATGATCAAATTATATCTGGCCTTGTTTCCACTTTTCCAGTCATTCTAGATACAATTTTAAAATATTGGATTTTCCGTTATTTAAATCGTGTATCTCCGTCACTTGTAGTGATTTATCATTCAATGAATGACTGAAAAATGATCTACCTAATCCAATTATAATGTTTCTTACTTTGCAGTTGTACCATTGAAAATCCCTTTCTATTTCTACCCATCCCGGAGATTCATCCTATATTCCTATAGATTAATCGAGTCAAATTATTCCAGTAAATAACAGAATCGTGGATCCAGTAAATAACAGAATCGTGGATAGGAAACTCCATTAGTGACCTACCCCAATTTATTGTAGAAATTTTCGGGATCAATGATTGGACCATGCAAACTAGAAATACTTTTTCTTGGATAAAGGAACAGATTACTCGATCTATTTCCGCATCGCTCATGATATATATAATAACTCGTACATCCATTTCAAATGCATATCCCATTTTTGCACAGCAGGGTTATGAAAATCCACGAGAAGCGACTGGGCGTATTGTATGCGCCAATTGCCATTTAGCTAATAAACCAGTGGATATTGAGGTTCCGCAAGCGGTACTTCCCGATACTGTATTTGAAGCAGTTGTTCGAATTCCTTATGATACGCAACTGAAACAAGTTCTTGCTAATGGTAAAAAGGGAGGTTTGAATGTGGGGGCTGTTCTTATTTTACCAGAGGGTTTTGAATTAGCCCCTCCCGATCGTATTTCCCCCGAGATAAAAGAAAAGATGGGTAATTTGTCTTTTCAGAGCTATCGCCCCAATCAAAAAAATATTCTTGTCATAGGCCCTGTTCCTGGTCAGAAATATAGTGAAATCACCTTTCCTATTCTTTCCCCGGACCCCGCTACTAAGAAAGACATTCACTTCTTAAAATATCCTATATACGTAGGTGGAAACAGGGGAAGGGGCCAGATTTATCCTGACGGGAGCAAAAGTAACAATACAGTTTATAATGCTACAGCATCAGGTATAGTAAGCAAAATCCTACGAAAAGAAAAGGGGGGATACGAAATAACCATAGCGGATGCGTCGGATGGACGTCAAGTGGTTGATATTATCCCTCCGGGGCCAGAACTTCTTGTTTCAGAAGGCGAATCTATCAAATTGGATCAACCGTTGACAAGTAATCCTAATGTAGGCGGATTTGGTCAGGGAGATGCAGAAATAG